CTGAATTGGGGGTTGTTTGGTCAAGTAACGGAAACTCAATCAAATTCATAACTGTCTCAATGTAATTTTTTCCTTCCTTTTTTTTTTTATTGTCTGAATACTCAGTTAAGACCATTCCAACGCTCCCTTTCGCCATGCATAAACTGAACCCACAATTGGGATAAGCACGAAAATTAAAGCTTCGATAAATACAGATACACCCAATACATCGAAACTCATTGCCCATGGATAAAGAAAGACCGTTTCAACATCAAAAACAACAAAAACTAGAGCAAACATGTAATAGCGGATTCGGAATTGTAACCAAGCGTCCCCCATAGGTTCTATGCCCGATTCATAACTAGAGAGCTTCTCTGGTCCTTTACTAACCGGGGCTAAAACTCCTGAAATTACAAATGCCAAGATAGGAATAACGCTTGATATTATTAGAAATGCCCATAAAATATCATATTCGTGAAGCAGAAACATAAATGTACTCCTATTAATGTGGAATATGCTTAATTATTCGAGTTGGCATTGTCAATTCATCCAGAACTTGTTTTCCTAGGTGAAACAAGAATTTATTTTAATCAAATCAAAGTGTATAGTTCAGAGTTTGTTTGCTGCGTGGCATGTCTTGTTTAGAGATTCATCCAACGGAATCGGGATTCCGTTTTTGATTTCGATTCTATTTAGATATGGTGTAGAAATAAGGCGTTCTTACACAAACAAAACTCTCTCACTTTGTCTCGCTTTCTCTATTCTCTATAAAAAAATAGATATAAGATTAAAAAATATTAAATAATAAAATTATAAATAATAAAAGTAATTTAATTAAATACTAAAATATACTAATCTAACCTAATAGAATATTCTATTACTAATGTATTCTAATGAATAGTAATACTATAACTATGTTTCATAATTCTGAAACGTAATACTATGTTTTTGTTTTTTTCTTGATATTTCCTTATATTTATTTCTTTGTATTTTATATTTAGAAATATATATTTCTTATATAAATTATATGTAAATATATAATTTATGTAATGTATAAATAATAAAATGAAATAAGATAATGAAATATTATCAAAAAATAATATCAAACATAACATAGTTATTATCAAAACCAATAATTTTTGGGGGGTAAAAAATGTCTAGGGATTTCTAACATATTCGAAGTATTCTTTTCATTAAAATCCAGGTAAAGGATCGTCGTTGTTTCTATTGATTTTATACAAATACGAATACGTAAACACAATCTAATGCATCGAACGATTATATTTTCTTTCTTTTTCTTGTCCTAGATTTGACACATACTGATCTGATTAGATCCATTGGAATGAATTATTGTTTTTATTTTCAAGTACCTATGTATTTACATGAATATGTGGTAATGCTTTCATTTCATTTCTATGAAACAACCAATGGTCTGGTCTGTCCAGTCTATAAACAAGTACTAATGAGGAAATGAAAACTATACTAAACAAAAATAGAATGTCTATACAAAAATAGACAAATAGAATGTATTAGGGCTATACGGACTCGAACCGTAGACCTTCTCGGTAAAACAGATCAAACTGATTATTATCGAAATGATTCGAACTGTTTCAAAGACCCAACATGCATTTTGTTTGTTGCATTGGGCTCTTTCATCAACTGATGTAAAGATCAGTTAGTCCACCATATTTTTTCTTTACAGGAAGATAATGAGCTGGCTCCATGTGCTCTGATTCATTATTTGTATTCAGATCTAGTAGCAATACCAAAGTGTTTCAAAGAAGGGTTACCTTGACTTAGGTCTGCCTTCGGCTTAGATCAACCTAAGTTAAATGGAGTCTCTATCGTTCCGCTGCAAGAGTCGAATATGAGACTTCATACACCTTAAAGTTCATAGGATGAAAGGAGGTTTTTTTGAAGCCCTTATACTCATTATGCCTAGCATTGAATGGGCTGGGTATTTACCTTATCAACTATCAAATCAATGACGGGTTCTATTTGATTTGGCACCTAAATTCGCACCAAAATCGGACCGAACCAAATATTTGTCAGGCTATTGTTCTCTCGAATCTATGGAGTAAGACATTGATTTTTCAATAAGATCAACTATGTTCATTGCATAATAAGCTCCCTTGAAAAGCATTGGCGCACGTGTAAACGAGGTGCTCTACCTAACTGAGCTATAGCCCTTGTCATAGATATCTTAACATATAGATAATTTCTTGTCAAGATGGATATTCCCTAATCTCACATGATAACTCTTTGATCCGTTTACTGTTAACAGATTGGTATTGCTTAGAAATAATATTCTATCTATAATCCCCGAGGTGATGGGTCTTCTTTTGCGGTGATAAATTACCTACTTAACTCAGTGGTTAGAGTATTGCTTTCATACGGCAGGAGTCATTGGTTCAAATCCAATAGTAGGTAGAACTTATTAGATACCATTGCATTGACTCCGGTATCTAATAAGTTTTTCTACCCATCCTCTTTTTTTCGTTGTATCAGATTAGACTTGATTGTCTTCAATTGGCAGAATCTAAATGTGGTGTATAATAAAGAACTTCTAAAAAACTTCTTTTGATTATTTTGATGTATTGACTAGTAGGAAATAACATTGACAGCCTCTACTCGTGTCCTAGCTCGTCTGAGAGCTAGATTCGCTTCAATCACTTGTCTCTTACCCTCAGCTCTACTCAAGTTAGCTTCAGCTATTTTAAGAGTTTGTTGAGCTTCTTGCGGATCAATGTCAGTACTCATCTCCGCATCATTTCCTAAAATGGTGATCTCATTATTCCCTATTCTAGCAAAACCACCCATCAGAGCCACCGTTAACCATTGGTCGTTGAGGCGTATTCTCAAAAGACCTATATCTACAGCCGTGGCAATAGGGGCGTGGTTTGGTAATACACCAATTTGGCCACTATTTGTAGATAAAATGATTTCTTTCACTTCTGAATCCCAAATAATTCGATTAGGAGTCAGTACACAAAGATTTAAGGTCATTTCTTCAAATTGCTCTCCACTTCTAAGTTCATAGCTTTCGCGGTAGCTTCATCGATGTTACCCACCAAATAAAAAGCCTGCTCGGGCAGACCATCTAATTCTCCGGAAAGGATCAGTTGAAACCCCCTAATTGTTTCTGCAAGACCAACATATTTTCCTGGAGAACCAGTAAATACTTCTGCCACGAAGAAGGGTTGTGATAAGAAACGCTCAATTTTTCGTGCTCTTGCTACAGTTAAACGATCCTCCTCGGATAATTCATCCAACCCAAGAATAGCTATAATGTCCTGAAGTTCTTTGTAACGTTGTGAAGTTTGCTTAACTCTTTGCGCAGTTTCATAATGTTCCTCGCCAACGATCCGAGGTTGTAACATAGTTGACGTTGAATCTAAAGGATCTACTGCTGGATAAATACCCTTGGCAGCTAATCCTCTTGATAGTACGGTAGTAGCATCTAAATGTGCAAATGTAGTGGCAGGAGCAGGGTCTGTCAAATCGTCCGCAGGTACATAAACTGCTTGAATCGAAGTTATAGATCCCTCTTTGGTAGAAGTAATTCTTTCTTGCAAAGAACCCATTTCTGTACTAAGGGTAGGTTGATAACCCACTGCAGAAGGCATTCTCCCTAATAATGCGGATACTTCTGATCCTGCTTGGACAAAACGAAAGATATTGTCGATGAATAGAAGCACATCTTGTTCATTAACATCCCGGAAATATTCTGCCATAGTTAGGGCAGTCAAACCAACTCTCATACGAGCTCCCGGCGGTTCATTCATTTGACCATAGACTAAAGCTACTTTTGATTCTGCAAGATTTTTTTCATTAATTACTCCGGATTCTTTCATTTCCATGTAAAGATCATTTCCTTCACGAGTACGTTCTCCTACTCCGCCAAATACGGATACGCCTCCATGAGCTTTGGCAATGTTGTTGATCAATTCCATGATGAGTACTGTTTTACCTACTCCAGCTCCCCCAAATAGTCCGATTTTTCCTCCACGGCGATAAGGAGCTAAAAGATCTACCACCTTAATACCTGTTTCAAAGATTGATAATTTCGTATCTAACTGTATAAAGGCAGGCGCAGATCTATGAATAGGAGATGTTGTGCGAGTATCTACAGGACCTAAATTATCAACAGGCTCTCCAAGAACGTTGAAGATTCGCCCGAGAGTAGCTCCGCCGACTGGAACACTTAGAGGAGCTCCCGTGTCAATCACTTCCATTCCTCTCATCAGCCCATCTGTAGCACTCATAGCTACAGCTCTAACTCGATTATTTCCTAATAATTGTTGTACCTCGCAAGTCACATTAATTTGTTGACCGACAGTATCTCGACCCTTAACTACCAAAGCGTTATAAATATTAGGCATTTTGCCCGGGGGAAAAACGACATCCAGTACTGGGCCAATAATTTGAGCGATACGCCCTAGTTTTTTTTCTTCAAGTGTGGAAACCGCAGGGCTAGAAGTAGTAGGATTGATTCTCATAATTATAATAAAGTGAAATATGTCGAAATCCTTTTTGGAATAATACCAAATCGAAAATAAATGTCCGATAGCAAGTTGATCAGTTAATTCAATAAGAGATAAATGGGAGATAGCACTCGATTTAGTTGGTACCACCCAACCGAATCCGATTCAATCGTTTACTCATTCAATGAGTAAATTTTCAAGTTCAGCCAATCCTTTATTTTTTTTTTTTCATATAGATTTCCGTCTTTATATTATACCCTTTCGTAGATGAATTATGCTTATTTTCACATCTAGGATTTACATATACAACATATATTACTGTCAAGAGGGAATTTTTCTCAGTATTTAGATATTTAGATTCAAAATAAGAAAGGGATCAATTCAATTATAAACCCGCAAAACAAAGATTAGGATTGGGTTGGGTTGCGCTATATATATCAAAGAGTATACAATAATGATGTATTTGGTGAATCAAATACATGGTCTAATAACAAACCATTTTAACATAACATTTTAATGAGTTGATAATATTAATTG